TGAAAGGGTCCTTAAACAACCATAGATTGTCCTGAAAGGCTTTAGCAAAAGTTTCTACAAGTCCAAGATGTTCTAGTTTTCCATAGAAAAAGATTCGTTCAAGAAGGGTTCCAGAAGACGTTGAGCATAAATGAGAAGATTTCTTACGAAGAAAGACGAAGATGGATTCGTATTCACATAGATGAGAATTATATAGGACGAAGAAAAACCTTTGATTTCTTTTTGAAAAACAAGAACTGGCTTTATTTGGAGTATTCCAAATACGATACTCGTGGAGAAAGAATCTTAATAAATGTAAAGAAGAAGCGTCTTTTACCCAGTAGCGAAGAGTTTGAACCAATATTTCCAGATGGACTGGGTAGGGTATTAGTATCTCTAACACATAAATTAAATGTGAAAATTTGTCCTCTAAAAAAGGGAATATTGAATGAATTGATCGTAAATTATGAGATTTAACTATTCCTTTCCTTTCTAGCGAAGATAATAATCGGAGATAAAACGGAATTTCTAGAATGACTGCAAATCCTTCTGATATCATTTGAAAATTAAAATTCTTGTTGCGCCCAAAAAAGGTATTTTGGGTAAAATCATTAGCAAAAAGAATCAAATGATTCTGTTCATACTGATACATTCGCTCAATTGCACGTTTCACAATTAGTAAGCTGAACTTATTAGAACCTGCATTTTCCAACACAACGGATCTATTTCTATTTAAACCATGATCATGCGCAAGTGCATAAATATACTCCTGAAAGATAAGTGGATATAAGAAGTAGTGTTGTTGAGATCTATTTAGTTTTAAATATCTTTGGAATTCCTCCATTTGAAATTCTAGTTGAACTAAAGGTAGAGGATTTTGGGGGTTATCAATGAAACATAGTGCGATACAGCCAAAACGAGGTATTCGAGTAATAAACGAATAGATACCTCGGGGATACAGGTAAACTTATCAACGGATTATCTATCCTCTCTTTTCCATTTAAACGAATAAGTTTATGTTCGTTATAGGATAACAAAAGGCTTAGAAATCCTTTATTTTTTCAACCTAATCGCTCTTTTGATTTTGGAATTTTTTTATCAATATACTGTTTCTTCTACACACATTTCTATTCCATAATGGAAAATGTCAATAGTTAGGATTCATTAAAATATAAAGAATTCGTTCATGGGATAATCCCTTCCCGTATCAGGCACTAATACATTTTTAACGTCTAATTAGATCGGGTAATCGTTCAAATTAAGAACAGAAGCTCGTTGCTTTTTCCCTATAATCAATAATCATATCAATAAATAATAAATAAATAAATTGAAGCCATTAGGGCTCTATATCCATTTATTCATCCGACCCAACTTGAAATTGAATTCATTTTGTTCCGTTTCAAAAAAGAACACAACGGTTTGAACCGATTCGGAAAGAATGAAATATTCTCAGAACTCTTCGTTGATCCGACATGCTATTTTTTCCATTCATTCCCTTTCAGGATCAGTCGTGGTCTTCCAAACTTTACCGATGGTATGGACGAATCCCTCGCTTCATCCAAATGTGTAAAAGATCCTAGCCGCACTTAAAAGCCGAGTACTCTACCGTTGAGTTAGCAACCCGAATAGAAAAAGTTTATGTAAATACAATAAAAAAAAAGATAGATAAATGTCAAAATTTATGGACCACCCCTTCGTTATTATGTTATCGACTTTTAAATCAAAACCCCTATTCTTATTATATCAAAGAGAATTCAAGGAATCCCATCATTTGAATAATATAAGGTAAAAATCAAACCGCTCGGACAAAAATAAATTTATCTACTTATCACGATGAATTATATTTGTTCGATACACTGTTGTCAATATAAATGTTGAGAAAATAATACAATGGAAAAACAAAATAAATGGAATTTATTTCAATACTATTAAACTATTAAAAAAAGGGCTTGTGTTGGATTGGCACTACATAGCTGAAAAAAGTTTAGATAGAGGAATAAAAAAAGACCAAATAGAAAAAAATATCAGATTGAATCAATAATAAGTAACTAGAATAAAAAAAGGGAGGATTCCTTGGTTATTACTTATTAGTATAGTTTCAACGAAAACCGACCAATTGAAGGAACTCCCAGAATTTTCTATTTATAGGATCAAGCAACTCGAGTTTTGTCGTTATAGAACATGAAATTTTATAGAAGCAATGAAAAATAGATATGAGTAGAATCCAAAAAAGGAAAAAAGTATATATATAAATACAAAAATTTATATAAGAATTACTATCCCTTTCTATTTCTTTATTTCCTTAATTCAATTTTGTTTGATTAGGACCAAGTTACTTAAAAACCTCTGCCTTTTTTAAAAGATCCCGAACAGTTCCTGTGGGCTGAGCGCCCTTTTCAAGGAAATATAGAATAGCAGGAACGTTTAAATAACTTTGATTCTTTATCGGATCATAAAAACCTACGTTCCGAAGATCTCTTCCTTCTCTTCGGGATCGAACATCAATTGCAACGATTCGATAGACGGCTCATTGGGATAGATCTAAGTAAATGAACAAGACCCCCCCTAGAAACGTATAGGAAGTTTTCTCCTCGTACGGCTCGAGAAAAAATGATTTGGAGTTTTGTCTACGTATAGAATTATAATTTCTGGCAAAGGAGTTGATAAAATAAATTAGAATAGGATTTAACTCATTTTTTTCTTCCTCCTTCCTGAAAAAATAAAAATCATTTGTACCCATAACTCAAGTTGAATAATTCTCAAAGAGCTTAAAAGAAAAAAAATCTTTAGGCAATTTATTTCATTTTTTGAATGGTCTTTAACCCCCTCTTGCTTGTCTCATTTAATCTTTATTATTATACAGTTATTGAAACAATTGAAAAAACGGTGTTTCCTTGTTCTGGGATCCTTTTTTTTGTTTTAAATCAGTGGGTTTAGACATTACTTCGGTGCTTCTTAATCCTTACAAAATGGCAGCAACATACCACTTTTGTGATTTCTTTCTATCAAAGAATCATATAAACGCTCGATTACCGAATGATACACTTTGAATCGAAAGACTTTTCTCAATTTCAACAAATTTTACTTTTGAATTAAAAACTTGACTGAATCGGATCCTTTCAATTTCTATATTGATATATATGATATACTTACAAAGTTGTTCCAATTTATTGATTGGTATTAACCCTAGATTCTTGCCCCCTGAAAGATGAATCCATACTTTCTACCCGAGCTCCATCATGTACTATACTCTATTCATTACAACCTAACAAAAAAGGATTCTAGTGAAAACAGAACAGATGTCGGGTCAAGAGCACCTTCATTCATAGAAAAGATGGCGGATGTAAGAATAAAAATCCACACCGGATCGTGTCCTTCAAGTCGCACGTTGCTTTCTACCACAGCGTTTCAAACGAAGTTTTACCATAACAAAAAATTCCTCTAATTTGGAACCCATATGGAATTGATTCAATTATGGAATCATGAATAGTCATTGGTTCCGTCGATACATAAACATATTAATCTATACCCTTTTTTCTTCTATACAAATTCTTCTATACAAAGACAAAGATGTTTTTTGAAGCAATCTTAGCAAGACCCCACCTATTATTGTATGTTATTGTATGAATGCAACACTTTAACTTTACTTTTTATTAAAAAAATTAAAATATCTGTTTCTTTTCGAATTGAACCATCAACGATTTAAAGCAGATAAATGAATTGAAAAAAAAAACCATTTTTATTTTTTTTGTGTGAGATAGATAAAAAAGACCGATCGAAGAGAATATTTAAGTACTTGTTCTTTCGATTCGAATTTTATTAATAAGATAAGATGAATAAGATGAACGAATTAGGGTTTTTTCGTACCTATGAGATAGACTGAACTACAGTCTTTATTATGGATCCGTTACATATGTAACTTGATTCGTTATTAATGAGATTCGGACATACACAGATATACATATATTTAAATCAAGACCTCCTATTACTGTTACTAATTAAGAACTATCTATCCCACGACTCTCTGGGAATGCTTGAATCAGAACAAAAATAAAAAAGGATACCTTTTTTTTGGGGGAAAGGATACTCTCTAGGGACAAAGACAAACAAGTCCAGATTAGGCGCTTGCTCCTAATTTTTTAGTTTACCCAAACCCAGTCTTGTCTTAAGAGACTTAATCCCATTAATTGAATGTAATAACCCCCCTCTTGTTTAGAATAAAGAGATCCTAATAATTTGGCTACCCCATTTTTTTAAGTTTAATTTGAATGGATAAAGAATAAGATATAGGATATAGGAAAGAAGTGCTCTTTCTTAGTGTAATTCAAAATTAAATGTATCGTTGAAAATTTAAAAAGATATGAGACGTAAGGTTTTTTCTTCAAATTAAGTAGCTCGAAACCCCTTCAATATGAAGGGAATGAACATATGATGAAAAATCCGCCCATACTTTATTTTTTAATTAGTTGAATTCAACTAGGGTGTGACCTACGTTACCATCATATCTTGATGACAAACAAATCTATTTAGTAATATCTGTATGTTGTGAAAAACAAAGATATGATTCATAAAAGAATCATTCAAAATTATAAAAGAAACAAGAATGACATTCTATCCAATATTAGGCATTTAAACATAACGTTACTTTCAAAATAAACTTTTACTCTGATACAATGTATCTACCTGGGACGAAAGGATTCGAACCTCCGAATACCGGGACCAAAACCCGTTGCCTTACCACTTGGCCACGCCCCATCTATATTTCCATTATACACTAATAAAAAATATTATTAGTATTGGGTCTTGGTCAATTACAGGGCAATTTTATATATAAAATTTTTATAGAATAGATTAGATTCTTGCTAGGATTTTTACGCGTGTAGATATAGAATTCAGCCGAATTCATTGATCATTACATATAATTTAATTAAGATATTCTATGAAAGTATTATTTCTTCTATTCTCCTTTGTTTGAGAATTGGGGAATTTTTGATTGGGTGGGTTCAAAGAAAAAGAAGGAT